TTGCGTTAGCTTTACTTACGTCAGTAGCATATTTTTATGCAGGTCTTAGCAAAAAAGGATTAAGTTATTTCGGTAAATACATTCAACCAACCCCAATCCTTTTACCCATTAACATTTTAGAAGATTTTACAAAACCTTTATCACTTAGCTTTCGACTTTTTGGAAATATATTAGCGGATGAATTAGTAGTTGTTGTTCTTGTTTCGTTAGTACCTTTAGTGGTTCCTATACCCGTCATGTTTCTTGGATTATTTACAAGCGGTATTCAAGCTCTTATTTTTGCAACTTTAGCTGCGGCTTATATAGGTGAATCCATGGAGGGGCATCATTGACTAATTTTCGAGATTGTTTTTTTAGTTTAGTGCAACCAAATCTATGCCTTGCCGAAGATAATCTATTTAATGAACATATACATAAATAGACAAAAAGATCTATACGATCTAGAGGAATAGTACAATATTTAGAGAATTGGAAACAAAGGAAAGAGATCTAAAAGATCTTTTTCCGAAAATAGCTTTGGTCCTTTATATACCTCTTTTGCTTTATATACCTCTTTTGCTTTATATACCTCTTTTGAATGAATATTCTCTTTATATTTTTTTGATTGGTTTGGTCATTCAATTCCAATTATAGGAATTAGAATCTGAATAAGAATTCTTTATTTGGTTACGATGTACAAATAATAATAATAAAAAAAAAACAGGTTATATAGAGTAATTCCCCTTTCAGTCGGTTTTATTCAATTCAACAATTGACCAAAAGAAAATATTAATAAAAAAAATTACATGAATATAGATCGCAACCAAAAATTTCTATGCAATGATTTCGACTAAAAAATTCCAATGTTAAATAAAAGAAATAGAAGAATTTACAAAAAATGAAATTTAGAAAAAGAGTTGTTTAGGAAAGCGGGCTAAAACTAGGTATATTAAATATATATATAATAGCTATTAATCGCTATAAGCCAATTTTCCTTCGTGAATGTTTCGAAAAAAGACCGATTGAATTTAAGATACAGACAGGTGGTTTACATTATGGAAGAAAGACACGTATATGTAATATTAGATATTAACTAGTTGTAACTAGTTATATAGGTAAGGAATCCAAGAAAAGTCTTTCTTTTTCATTTCTATTTTTAACTGTTTGAATATTGAACAAAAAGATTCAATTGAGAAAAAAGGAAGAGCTCGAATTCAAAGAATGGTTTGGAACAAACCAAAAAATGGAAACAAAATTGTATGAATTCACAAAAACTCCGTGGATCGGAACTCAAAAATCGATATCGATTTTTTTCGATATCGAAGTAGTTCTGATGATTCACAAATATTTTTACTTCAATTCTGAGTTCTTAGTGATCTCGGCTGGATGAAAATTGGAATAATTAAGTCATAATTTTTATTTTTTGGTTGATTGTATCATTAACCATTTCTTTATTTTGGTGCGAGGAACTTATCATGAACCCATTAATTTCTGCCGCTTCCGTTATTGCTGCTGGGTTGGCCGTTGGGCTTGCTTCTATTGGACCCGGAGTTGGTCAAGGTACTGCTGCGGGCCAGGCTGTAGAAGGTATCGCCAGACAACCTGAGGCGGAAGGAAAAATACGAGGCACTTTATTACTTAGTCTGGCTTTTATGGAAGCTTTAACTATTTATGGACTGGTTGTAGCATTAGCACTTTTATTTGCAAATCCTTTCGTTTAATCCTATAAAAAATTACGTTTTATTCCCTTCGGGAAGGACTGATTTGAGGAATTGGTATACCAATTCGCTTTCTTCCTTCCCCTTTCTTAGTCCAATCGAAACTTTTTTTAAGTTTAACAACAAAAAAGAAATTTCACAATTGGCACGAGACCCGGTACCGAATATTGTTTGTATTCGAGATTCCCAATTGCAAAAAAATCTATTCCGAATAAAAATCGAATAGATTTTTGACTCTATTTAGAAATAGGTAAATGAATATAAAGAACGAAGACCAAAAATGGAGAAAATATCTCTAATATATATAGATAATATATAGAAAAAAAAAAAATAGATAATTAATTTGTCTATAAGAGAAGAGGAGATCATATGAAAAATGTAACCCATTCTTTCGTTTCCTTGGGTCACTGGCCATCTGCCGGGAGTTTCGGGTTTAATACCGATATTTTAGCAACAAATCTAATAAATCTAAGTATAGTTCTTGGTGTACTGATTTTTTTTGGAAAGGGGGTGTTAAGTGATTTATTAGATAATCGAAAACAGAGAATTTTGAATACTCTTCGAAATTCAGAAGAACTCCGCGAGGGGGCCATTGAACAACTGGAAAAAGCCCGGGCCCGCTTACGGAAAGTAGAAATGGAAGCGGATCAGTTTCGAGTGAACGGATACGCTGAGATAGAACGAGAAAAATTAAATTTGATTAATTCAACTTATAAGACTTTGGAACAATTAGAAAATTACAAAAATGAAACCATTCATTTTGAACAACAAAGAACGATTAATCAAGTCCGACAACGAGTTTT